ATTAAGTTACGTACCTACTTAAAAAAGAATAAACCCCAATTTCAAGAAATTGTATCTTCTACCAAGACATTCACCGAGGAAGCGGAAACCTTTTTGAAGGAAGCTATTCAGGAGCACACTGAACTGTTTCTACTTGAGGAACAAGCATAAATTTATAACTCTAATTCTATTGTTAGAACAAGAGTTATTCTTGCGAATTATTTCTGATTCAAATCATTCAAAAAAGGGGTTTCTTGGTATCGCCACTTTAAAAATAGATGGAAAAAAATTGCGTCCAATAGGATTTGAACCTATACCAAAGGTTTAGAAGACCTCTGTCCTATCCATTAGACAATGGACGCTTTTCATTCCTATTTTATTCTTTCGCATTCTCCCCTTATCTTTTTTTTTGATAAAAAAAAATGAAAATTTTTTTAGGTAAAAAAAAAAAGAATGCATATTCGAATGGATGATGCATATAGAATAAGGAATATGGGGCGGGTAGCGGGAATCGAACCCGCATCGTTAGCTTGGAAGGCTAGGGGTTATAGTCGACGTTAATTTATCATTCTTAACGTCTCTAATTCAAAACCGAACATGAAAATTTTGTTTCATTCGGCTCCTTTATGGAAAATTTATGTATTCCCAGAAACAAAAATTAGATCCATAACATCTATGTCAGCTTTTCTTATTAAAGACACCCAAAGCCACTCGCTTTCTAGATGATCCCTCTAGAAAAGGGGGATTCTATTATCCCAAATCCGTCTAATCTAGTTACTTCGTTCCCTATTTCCACTCGAGGGATCCTGAGGAAAAGAATTAAATTTAGTTTCCACCGAGCTAAAATAATATGCTGATGGTTCTAGTAAACCAAAACTATCATTTTCTAGCTATTTGGCTTTAATCTTAGCTTATACAAGACAAAAATTGAAGATCTAGTTACGATTGGAAATGCACTTATGTTTTTTATCTTCATCCATAGATCCTTTACTTATATTTATTAATTGGAAGATTTGATCCAATTTTTTTTTTATTATGCTTCGTGACTCTATAACCCTTTTATTCAATTTCAATTGAACTTTGGATACAAATCGTGAGAATTTCTATTTTTCCTCAAATATGCTATTGAGGGGAAAAGGATAAAACTCTTTTTAGGAAATAAAGTTTTTTTTTGATCGGAATATGAAAAACCCGAAAGACCCCTTAACTTTTTAAGTTATTAATTGAACGAATCACACTTTTACCACTAAACTATACCCGCTTCATATTCATTATTATATATGAATATACCTTTTGTCGAACAAAGGAATGAGATGCTATCTTAATAGCATCAGACTCATTAAAACTTGAGCGTTGACACTTAATCCTCCCCGACCAGGGGTACTTGAAGTCGAAGTACAGAAAGTTTTTTAAAATAACCAAATTCTAATAAAGTTAGAATAAAGCAAAAAGTATCATTTTTCACTTGTTATAAGTCATTACTGACAGTCCAAAATCGAAGGAATTATTGAAGCTGGGCTATAACCACGACGAATTCCTCATTTTTTTTTTACTTTCCCTTCAACTGACCCATTTTTGAATTTGAACTCGGATTAATTGGATCTTAAATGTTCAATGTCCCTTGAATAAATAAAAGAGTTATGTTATATATGTTATAACATATTTGTGTTTCATTTTTTATATTATATTATTTAATATCTGTATGTGCTTTTTTCCAGTTAAATAATTAACTAAATTGAGAAAAAAGACTCAAAATTCAAAATACTACTTAATTCAAAATACTACTTAATACTAATTAATAAATACTAAACTAAAAAAAAATTATTAATTTGAATATTCTTTCATTTTCATATTTTATAGTATATTTTATAGTATTTTATATAGTATTATATTACTAATACTAAGAAATTTCACTTGGAATGGAGATAAAAATTGTCTTTATTCTTACTTCAATAATTTCAATAACAAGTATCTTTGATTTGATATAATAAAAAAAAAATGAAATCATTTGATCTATGAAATGATTGATTCATCAGAAGTAATGTAATAACCCGGCCTGGTTAAGTACTGGCCGGGGGAATGGACTTTTCTTACAAAATGAAAATCAAGGAAGTAAGGTTTTTCAATTGAAATCTTTTTTTACTTCGCCTGTCACACCACATAAAAAATTTTCAATTTGAATTGGGAGAGATGGCTGAGTGGACTAAAGCGACAGATTGCTAATCCGTTGTACGAGTTATTTGTACCGAGGGTTCGAATCCCTCTCTCTCCGCTCCCCTCGATCGTTTCAGACTTTCAAAATCTTTTTTTTTTTATTCCTCACGTCCAGGATTACGGCCCGGATCATTAGATAAGAATCCAAAGATGAAGAGAGAAACAAAAAATATGACTACTGTGTAAACAAAGAGTTTGAGAGTAAGCATTACACAATCTCCAAGATTTTTTTTGAAAAGGGAAATAGATTGCCTATTTTTTATCACATACACTATGTTGACATAGTGCCCAAAAAAGAAACCAAAAATAGTGCCCAAAAAAGAAACCAAAAAGAAAATGAAGTCTTTTCTTGAAAAAGATAATTTTTATTAAATTTTTGTTTTTGTAATGTAATAATAATAAGAAAAGCAAGATTCTGATTCCTTCATTACCAAAAATTTTTGGTATTTTTGGTCATATCCATTATTTTGTATTGTGGGGTCTTTAGAAAGTCCTTGTTTACTGGAAGGTCAGAACGAGGAAATAAGTTGATCAAAATTTATCACCGTGCGATTATTCAATATAATACAAGAACAAGAATTTCTATTTTCGAATGGAGGGTTCATAATGTAAAATTTATAAGATCTTATAAATTTTTAGAAAATTTGTTTCGTATAAATCATGAATTTTTCGGAGCATTAAAGATTTTATCGAAAACTTACAGCAGCTTGCCAAACAAAGGCTAAGAGCAAAAATAGTACAGGTATGACAGGCATAACATCTATGATAGGATTGAAAAAGGCATAAGCCTCGGGCAATTTGCCGAAGAAAAAACTACTCGAAGAGAGGGTAGAATTAAGACAGATACAGATTAAACTAAAGATATTAAGCATAACAAACATTTCATTCTTGTAGATTAGAAAATTAGATTTTGATTGAGTTCTTTTTATGAGGGAAAAATTAAAAGGTAGGTCAAAAAACCTTCTTGTTCTTCGAACGCTCTCAAATCAAAAATCTTCCCTTTCATTCTCAAATGAGAATACAAGGAATTTTAGTTTCATACAATATCTTAATTTAATTTTATGGAATGATCAATCATTTTTTTCTATATTTTCATGTGTTGAATCCTAGCAGTAATATATTTCATATATATTTGAATTGGGATTGACGAACGACTAATACCAATATTAGTCTTTATTAGTATCAAAGATAAATTTGAAATCAAAATGGGGCGTGGCCAAGTGGTAAGGCAACGGGTTTTGGTCCCGTTATTCGGAGGTTCGAATCCTTCCGTCCCAGAGCGTCTACATGAGAAAGGAAAGATTCTTCTCTTTAACAAATTTCTCTTTAAGTTTGGAAATTTTTTTCTTTAATCTTGGATATAGTGTCACCTTTTGTTCTGATTTTTCTATAAAAAGAAAACTTTTTTCATTTACTTTTTCACAAATGCGATTGAGTGTACGGGTAGAAATAAAGATATTTCATTGAATTCTAAATTCAAAACAATTTTTGGGTATATCATTAAGAGACTACTATTTTAATAGTCATATTGAAGTAAGTTACTTAGGAAAACTCTTTTTTCCATGAAATCTGAATTCTCGTATTATGTAATTCATTATGGAATTCTGAATTGAAAGAGAAAAAAAGATCCTTTTCTATTTCATACTCATGAAAACAAAAATTTTTTTTTTAATGAACCTGGGTACTCGAAGAAATTTGAAAAATCCATATTATAAATATAGAGAAACTTATGACTTTTTCGAGTTATTGGAATAGCTTATATTTTGTTAATAACTGATTTTATTCCGGAATTGGAAAATCCATAGGGCCGTTCTTTTTAGATTTAGAGTTTATTTGTTCGAGAAGAATTTTTTCCATAATTTAACATCCCGAATGATCTGTTGAAGATTTTAATTAAATTAAAGGAAATGGATTCACTTTTCTTTTTTCTTTTTTAGAAATTTCTTTCACCCCATAGGATAGAGGGGCGAAATAACTTAAATCCTTTATAAGACTTTTTTCCAGATAATTATTTACCCTTCCCTAGCCCTAGATACATACATAAAAAATATTTTGTATCATTGAGCCAATGACTATTCATGATTCCATATTGAATCAATTGCATACCGTTTCAAAATAAAATTTAAAATGAAAGGAGTGTTATGGTAAAACTTCGTTTAAAACGATGTGGTAGAAAGCAACGTGCGACTTGAAGGACATAATTCACTGTGGATTCTTACATTCGCCATTTTCTATAGGAATGAAGATGCTCTTGAATCGACATAGTTTGTTCTGTTCCTATTAGGAACCCAATCCAAATTGGGTTGGTAAATAGGAATAGTACATGATGGAGCTCGAGCAAAACGTATTGATTCATTTATCGGGGGGGCGAATCTAGGGTTAGTAACAATTAATAAATTAGACTACTTTGTTAAGTATATCCTCAATATAGAAATGAAAATTTGAAATTGCAGGATTCAAATCCCAACAAGTTTGAAATAAAATAAATAAAATTTTGTATATTACATTACAAGGGAAAAAATCGTTCATATTATCTTTCCATAGAAGGAAATAACAAAAAACAAAAGGTATGTTGCTGCCGTTTTGAAAAAGGGGATAAGGATCACCAAAGTAATGTCTAAACTTAATGATTAAAAAAAAAAAAGTAAAGAGAAAGAATTCCGGAACAAGGAAACACTATTTTCAATTGTCTCGATATTTTATTTTTTAGTATAATGATGGAGACTAAAAAAAGATTCGAGACGAAACAAACAAAAGAGGTTAGAGACGACTCAAGAAATGCCGAAGGATTTACCTTCGGACTTACCCAACTTGAGTTATGAGTACGAATGATATTTCTTTTTTTTTTTTCTTTTTTTATGTAAGTAAGAACAGAAAAACTTAAATCATAGTCTAAGTCATAAATTTTTTTATATATTTTACATTATATACAGAAATATTAGAATCATTTTTTCTCGAGCCGTATGAGGAGAAAACCTCTTATACGTTTCTAGGGGGGGTTATTTATCTATATCTATCCCAATGAGCGATCTATCAAATCGTTGCAATTGATGTTCGATCCCGACGAGAAGGAAGAGATCTTCGAAAGGTGGGTTTTTATGATCCAATGAAAAATCAAACTTATTTAAACGTTCCTGCTATTCGTTATTTCCTTGAAAAAGGTGCTCAACCTACAGGAACTGTTCATGATATTTTACGAAAAGCAGAATTTTTATTTTAAAAGAATTCATAAAAGAAAAAAAAATTAGAAAAAAGAAAGGTAACTAGTATAAATTTGTGTGGTAATTATTTACTCACAATTGCTCTTTTCTTGTTCTATATGATGTTTTATATATACCATATTTATTGTTGTGCCAATTCAACACAAATCCTTATTTTTTCTAATTTTTTTTTTTCTTTTCTCAACAATTTATTCATATTGACAATGGTGTATCGAACAAATATAATTCGAGCGTAGATAAATAGATCTGTTTATTTCGATCCTTATTTATTTATGGGTTTTTCTTTTACTTCATTAAAATTATGGGTTTGCCAAATTTACTATTTATTATATAAGATATATTTTTTTAACGAAAATCAAAAATTTTTTCTATTTTCTAAAAAAGGGGGGCGGTCTTTAAATGTAAATTTGTAGATTTTTTTTATCTGTCTTTAATTTAATCCAATCCACTTTGCTATTTTGTTTAATTGATTATCTAATCTTTCCTTTATATTTCTTTTGAATTCAAAATTCAATGTTTTTACGTAGTTGTATAGTTCAATTCCATTTTTTCCACTTGTATATACATATTTATCTGGGTTGCTAACTCAATGGTAGAGTACTCGGCTTTTAAGTGCGATTATGGTTTTTTACACATTTGAATGAAGTAACGAATTCGTCCAGACTTTTGGTAGAGTCTATAAGACCACGACTGATCCTGAAAGGTAATGGATGGAAAAAACCGCATGTCGTAATAAAATAATAAGAAAAAATGGAATTGAATTTTCATTTTTTCTTATTATATTCTTTCTTAATTTTTTTTTTTTTATTTTAAGAAATTCACAGTTAGAGTTTGGTCTAGTGAATAAATGGATAGAGCTCTATGGCTCTAATTCTGGTAAAAAAAAAAAGCAACGAGCTTTTATTCTTAATTTGAATAATTTCCCGATCTAATTAAACGTTAAAAATAACTTAGTGCCTGATGTGGGGAAGGGGTCTCTTGTAAATGGACCTTTGATTCTTTTTTTTTATTCTTAAAAAAAAAATCCTACCTATTTTCTATTATGGATTGGAAACTAATGTGTAGAAGAAACAGTATACTGACAAAAAAAATTTCCAAAGTCAAAAGAGCGATCGGGTTGCAAAAATAAAAGATTTTTTATCCTCTGATAATTTATTTAATAGAACGAAGATAAACCTATTGGATAGTATAAGGGGAGAGGAAAAAGATCTGTTGATTGGACTCTGTATTTCCGGGGTATATATTTTTTTCATACATGATACATACTCTGTTCTGACCGTATTGCACTATGTATAATTTGATAATACAAGAAATACCTATTGTTTCTGGTTCAAGTAGAAATTGAAGTCAATGGAAGAATTACAAGGATATTTAGAAAAAGGTAGATCTTGGCAACAATATTTCCTATATCCGTTACTCTTTCAGGAGTATATTTATGCACTTGCTCATGATCATGGTTTAAATGGTTTGATTTTTTATGAACCCGTAGAAGTTTTTGGTTATGATAATAAATCTAGTTTATCACTTGTAAAACGTTTAATTACTCGAATCTATCAAAAGAATTCTTTGATTTCTTCGGTTAATTATTCTAACCAAAATTTATTTATTGGTCACACTCACAACATTTTTTTTTATTCTCATTTTTATTCTCAAATTATATCAGAAAGTTTTGCAATTATTGTGGAAATTCCATTTTCCTTGCGATTAGTATCTTATTTAGAAAAAAAAGAAATACCAAAATATCATAATTTACGATCAATTCATTCAATTTTTCCTTTTTTAGAGGACAAATTATTGCATTTAAATTATGTTTTAGATATACTAATACCTCATCCTATCCATATGGAAATCTTGGTTCAAATCCTTCAGTGCGGGATTCAAGATGTTCCCTTTTTACACTTATTGCAATTCTTTCTTCACGAATACCATAATTGGAATAATCTCTCCATTACTCAGAAGAAATCTATTTATGTTTTTTCAAAAGAAAATAAAAGATTATTTTGGTTCCTATATAATTCTTATGTATTTGAGTGCGAAATTTTATTAGTGCTTATTCGTAAACAATCCTCTTATTTACGATTAACTT